AGTTCCAATTAGAATTCCTTTTATGTACAGAAAAATCCTGTTGAATAACTTACATAATCTCTATTACGAATCCTTTGTGTACCTTAGTGTTCCTAACTATCCACTTCTTTTGCGAATCCGCCGTTAGGGTAATACATGTATGGTAATAGATAGTAAAAAACCCATATAGTTGATCTTTTGCACCCGCTTCAAGCCATGATCACTAATTAACCAATCTTGGGGTAAACAGCTTCTAATGTTTATGTTTACTTTCACTTCACTCTTGTACATAGAAAATGAGATTCCATCTTTTTACTGCAAATTTAGAAGCTGTTTCTTTCACTCATATAACTATCTGGTTTAGTTCATCAACCCGAATGATGAATCAAAAAGAAAAATATATATTCAACTCAGCAAAGGCCCTTTCTAGAAAGAAAAGAAGTAGGGTCAATTTTATGTCTCAACGAATCACACGTAGAGATATTGATAACACACATAGAGTTAATGGGATTTCATAACTAATTGATTGAGCAGCAGCTCGTAAACCGCCTAAAAAAGAATATTTATTATTTGATCCATATCCTGACATAAGAAGTCCAATGGGAGCAATACTTGAAATTGCAATCCATAAAAAAACACCGATACTGAGATCAGCTAGAACAAGATGATAGCCAAAAGGAATTACTAAATAACTTAGTAGAATTGATATGACTGCGATGGATGGTCCGATACTGAATAAACGAATATCTCCTCGAGATGGCAGAAGATTCTCTTTGAAAAGTAATTTTGTACCATCTGCTAGAGCTTGAAGAATTCCAAAAGGACCGGCGTATTCGGGTCCAATACGTTGTTGTATCCCTGCAGATATTTCTCTTTCTAACCAAACAATTACTAGTACACCTATTGTGATTCCTAATACAAGACTGAAAATAGGAACAAGCATCCATATGATCCCATCGACTTCTTTTAAGGATTCCAATCTCGAAAAAGAATTGATAGCTTGTACTTCTGTTGTATCAATTATCATTTTAACGATCAACTTCTCCCATAATGATATCTATGCTACCTAATATCGTCATAATATCAGCCAATTTCATTCTTTTAACTAGCTGAGGAAGAATTTGCAAATTGATAAAACCCGGTGGTCGGATTTTCCATCTCCAAGGAAAAACATTCTTATCCCCTATCAGAAAAATTCCCAATTCTCCTTTTGGGGCTTCAACTCTCACATAAAGTTCTTGCTTCGACAATTCAAAAGTCGGAGAAGGTTTTTTACTAATAAATCGATAGTCAAAATCATTCCATTTCGGATCTCTTAGTGGATCAAAACGTCGGATTTCTAAATTCTCATAGGGCCCCCCCGGAATTCCTTCTAGAGCCTGTTGAATCATTTTTATGGATTCTGCCATTTCATTGATTCGTACTAAATAACGAGCTAATGAATCCCCCTCATTTTGCCATTGGACTTCCCAATCAAACTCGTCGTAACACTCATACTGATCAACTTTACGAAGATCCCATTGTATTCCGGAAGCTCGTAGCATTGGTCCCGATAAACCCCAATTTATTGCCTCCTTTCCGCCAATAATGCCTACTCCTTCAACTCGTTTTAAAAAAATAGGATTGCGTGTAATAAGATTTTGATATTCAGCAACCTCTGTTAAAAAATAATTGCAAAAATCCAAACATTTATCTATCCATCCATGAGGTAAATCAGCAGCTACCCCTCCGATACGAAAAAAATTATGCATCATTCGCATACCGGTGGCAGCTTCGAATAGGTCATATATCAATTCTCTTTCTCGAAAAATATAGAAGAAAGGGGTCTGTGCCCCAATATCTGCCATAAAAGGGCCAAGCCATAACAAATGCGAAGCTATACGACTTAACTCCAGCATAATGACTCTGATATAGCTGGCCCTTTTAGGTACTTGAATATTGCCTAACTGCTCCGGTGCATTTACAGTTATTGCTTCGGTGAACATAGTAGCTAAATAATCCCAACGTGTTACATAAGGCAAATATTGTATAATTGTTCGGTTTTCCGCAATTTTTTCCATACCTCTATGTAAATAACCCAATACTGGCTCACAGTCAATAACATCTTCTCCATCTAGAGTAACAATGAGTCGAAGAACACCATGCATTGATGGGTGGTGAGGACCCATATTGACTATCATGAGGTCTTTTCTTGTAACTGGCGTAGTCATAGGTTTTTTCCCGATTCATTCTTCCATGAATTGCTGAAAGCGAAAAGAAGTTCATTACGATTGAAGCGAATAATTCAAACCAACTCTTCAAATTAATCAGCTTTTGTTTTTTGTTTCTCGAATATTCAACTGACCAATTAAGTCTTTCTAACGTATTCTGTTTTTGTTTGACAAATAAGCCAGCAGCCGTTGACGTTTTCCCAGAATTTTTAGCAGGCCTCTCTGAGACGAATAGTCCTTTTTGTGCAATTTCAAATGTAAAGTAAGTTTCCGTATCTTATTGGTGAAATTAACTACTTGAAATTCAGCGGACCCCCTGTTTTCTTTGTTTTCCTCTTGCAAAATAATTGAAACGAATGCATCTTTTAGCATAAAAGAATTTCCCCCTCCCCCTTTTACAGAACAGATATGAATTTGATTGATCAGTAATAATAATACCGGCTATTTTAATGTAGTATACACAAGAATTTGAATTTCTTTATGGATTGCTTATTTTATCAATTAATATGAATCAATCCAATTTTGAATTGGATTCGGATAGGGATCTAAAAAGAGGGTTTTTACACTCCCAAAAGTGAATAACTGAAACCTAAAATTACGAAGATTTCCTTGATGCTGAAAAAGAAAACTTTTGAAAAAAGAATAAAGACAGAATACAAAGGTTTACTTTTCTTTTTAGGAGATTTTCTCATTTTGAGGGCGGGGTCTTATTTTCCCCATCAACCTAGTTGTCACAATTCTAATAATAAAAATTTTTCTCTATATATCTAAAATGTTTTCTCTATATCTATATATATTTATAGATAGAAGGACATATGTAAGATCTTTAGTTAAAATTAAGGAATTGGTGAAACGAATGGATTCCATTTTGACAACCTTTTGTATAACTTTCAGATTTCTTTTGTGTTCATTGAAAAAATGTATCCCTTTGCTTCAAATTTTTAAAATCAGATAAATGAGAAAAAATTCATAAAAAAATGAAAATCTTTTTTTGTTCTACCCCTAGCTAGAGGATAGAAGCGCCCAGTTACAACAGTTCGATTCCGGGAGAGCATAAACTACGCCAAAGTCCTAAGGGAAGAAATAAAATGCACACCCTAAATGAAAAAAACGAACCTTCCAATCCCATTTGAACGAATTTTTATTCATTCATTTTTATCTTTCCTAAAAAATATTGCATTGATTTTTTTTTTTTTCAATCTCGACGATTGAATATGAATAGGCTATTATGAGTTCTAGCAAGCCGCTATGGTGAAATCGGTAGACACGCTGCTCTTAGGAAGCAGTGCTAGAGCATCTCGGTTCGAGTCCGAATTTGTAGATCTAATTGATACGTCATTGACTTAGTATCGTAGCATTTTATATGAAACTGGGATATAAGACAAGGCATATGTTACGCCGTTTTGTTTCCTTTCATAATACCCTATAATTAGAATTATAGGGTATTGCTCGAGTAAGTCTTGAATGAGCCCTTTGAAAGCTTGATACAAGGGAATATAGAGAAAGAATGTACCGTCAACGAATTTTGAATCGTGGATACATATATATCCTTAACATGCTGAAACGACTCCCATTATTGGTATCAAACCAATAACGATTCATACAAGCTAAATCTTCTAATCGATAATTGGGCCAAAGGAAGAACTTAAATTTCATTAAGAATTTCATTAATTTTTTTTGCTTTCTACCAAGATGTTTACTTTTATTCAAAAATAAACCCCAGTTTCTTATCTTAGGCTCGGTGCAAAGTATTGGATTTTTATCCACACCATTCCTATTCTTTAAATTGAAAGAAATTAGAATTCTCAACTCTCTACGACGTCTAGATGATAAAATAGTTTCGGGAACAAGAAAATCATAATGATTTTTCTTTCTATTTCCTGTTCTTCTTTGATGGCTAAGATATCTTTGGTTTCGGTATTTTTGATTAATTTCTTGCTTACTTTGATCAACCAATGAAATGCGTATGGTCTGATACATAATAATTTGGCTATAAGTTCCTAGATACAGACGATTCGATTCGAGAATCACTACCTCAAGTTGCCCCAGCTCACCCATCTCTAGTGTAGTTTCATAGTGAATGAGATGTTGATTTATATTGAATAGTTTATTGCTCAAATAGGTTATCACCAACCTGCTCACTTTTTGGTAATTTAGATTCCACTCTAGCTGGGCTGAAAATTGTTTCATTAGTCCGGGTATTGTTTCCCCCACAAAATAATTGTGCCATTTCAATTGAAAAAGCCAATACTGAGCTAAATCGGGGGTTCTTATTCTTCCTCTAAAAGCTTCGCCACCTATTTTCATGTACAACACCTCAGAAGATGTTTCTATAATTTCTGTTCCTGTCTTTGATATAAGGAGTCTTTTTTCAATGGGTATAAAATCCCAATTTTTTTGAGTTTGAATCTTTTTATTAGTTTCACTAAAACTAATAGGGAAAGACAAATTTCCAAGAAAAAGTGGACTTGGTATAATCCACGGTTTCACTTTATATGCAGTATAAAGTAGCACATGTTCTGGGAAGAACCAAGGTTCGCAGCCCCAATTTGTTCCGGGGTTCCTTAGTCTTTCTTTATCTATTTTTATCCAACCAAAAAAGATTTCTTTGGAATTGGGTGGATTGATTTCTGGATTTTGACGAATTTGAATATAATGAAAAGCTTTATTATCATTATCAAATTGGTTTAGAGCAAAATTTTGAATTTTCCAATCAAAATATTTTCGATCTGGCTTTTTGTCACTATCAATAATATTAGCCTTTCTTAGAAAATTATTGAAATCAATATCCTCATTACCATTAACTAATTTGTGTATAGTGTAATTATAAGAAAGATTTTTCTTCTTATTTACTTGTAATGTTGATCCATAAATAGATGAGTCTTTCTTAGTTTCATAATTAAGAGATTTATATGATAAAAGACCATATCTATAGTATTTTTGAAAATTCTCTTGTTGATTTGGTACTGAATAGACTTTACACAAATTTGGATTTGTGGAATGAAATAATAGGTCTTTTTCATTTTCATCTGAACTCCATTTTTGAAAATCTTTATTTTCAGCCGTCCAACGTTGATTGACTCTATTTCGCCATTTTTGTGGTATTAATCTAGACCATCTAATCGGAGATAAGTTGTATTGAGGATGGCCTCTTAACCAGTTTTTCCATTGATCATAACTTCGAGGTTTCTTATGCCTTAATTCGGAATGAAATATTCCCTGTATTTCAAAAGAATCCTTTATTGCAGTCTTAAGAAAAAAAGATGTTCCATGATATTGAAGAGCAGATCTTAACTTAGACAAGTTAATAGCTTGGGGTTGTGATAATTTGAAAAATACATCTCTTTGCGACAAGGAAGATAAGTCATAAAAGATATGTGAATTCTTCTTACTAGTTCTAATAGTATAATTAGAACGTGCCTTTTTGATAGTCGAAACCGAAAAAAAGTTCATTTTTTTTTGATTTCTTTCATTATTAGAAATGTATTTCTCAAGAATTTTTTCTGGTAAAGGTTGTGTATTGATTCTGGTAATATTAATGATACGTGGAAAGATATCTATGTATATTTTTTCAATAAAAATTTTGAGAAAATAATGTAATTTTAAATAATGGAATTGGCTGATTAATCGAGCGTTTCTTCGTTTTAATATTTGCCAAATCCTTTTTAGTGGTTGTGATTCTACATTAGAATTTGTACTACGATTTATTCCGGAAGTTTCTTTTTTTTTATCTTTTGTAAGTCTTTGTATTTTATTTTTGATTGTGCTTGTTCTATCAGTTAGATTCTTCATTTCTTGTTCCGTTAGATTCTTCATTTTTTGTTCTGTCTGTAAAGAATTTGCCCGATCTCTAGATCGAATTTGAGTAAACGATTCTTCAATTATCTGATTGTTGATTGTAGAATCTTTTTTAGTTTCACTTGATTCATCTATTTTTTTCGATCTAACTAATGGAATTTGATTTCTCTTTGAGAATTCTGATATTACTTTTTTGAAAACCCCTAGAACTTTAAAATCTTCAAAAGCCTTCTTTTTTTTCATTTGTTTTCCTAGTTTCTTAAAAATGGGTTTAAAAAAGGAAGTCATCAAAGAAGATCTTTTTCGGGGAGAACCGAAAGGATATTCAGTTTCCATTCCCAAAATGGTTAAAAAACCAAAATCATCTTCCACTTCCTTTTCCACTTCCTTTTCCACTTCCTTTTGTACATTTCGTTTTTTTTTCTTTTTGATTCGATTTCTGCGAGGAGCTTTTAGCTTAGATCTGTGCCAAGGTTTCAAGCGGAAAGGAGATAGGATTTTTATGTCAAAACCTTCTTCCGCCCAATGGGCCAAAACCTCTGGATCGTTTAGTCCAACACCAAGATGGGTGCATGGAAAATGCCTTTCTCTATTCAATTCCTGAAAATCCTCAGCCCACTCAGGAACTTGCAAAAATAACAAACGGCCAATATTTTTAGCTATTATGAGTAAAGGGAGACTTATATTTTTTCTAAGAAACGATTGCATTAGTAATAAGGAACTTCGTATTCCCGGTCCACATGGCAGGTTTTCCCATGCGCTCTCCACTTGTATCCGCATTAGCTCTTCCTTTTTTTTTTCCTCGGATGCGATCTTCGCCTTTTCCTCTCTTGTTTTTGTCTGTTTTTTTGTAGAATTTAAAATTTTGGATTTTGTTCTTTTACCCATCCAATTTATAAAAATAAATTTTATTGGATGAGTAAAAAAATAACCGAGAACACTTTTGATTCGGCCCCAAAAAAGCGGGGACTGCGGCTTTGGGTGAAGCAGTTTCAAAATAATAACTTTCCGCCTTTGAGCGCGTGTAGAACTCATGATTAGGTCTCGCTCAAAATCTGGCTCTTTCAATATATCTAGGTAAATCGCGTAGTCTCGGCGCGCATAGGGATCAGCCAAATTTTTCGGCTCTTTAGATAGCACTATTTCTTTCAGTGCTCTTGAGCAAAGATGGGGTTCTTTCGGCACTTTCCCATATGCATAGTCGAGAAATTCTGCTTCCATTTCGCTGATTAATTTGGATGACCATCGAGGGACTTTTTTATCGATTTCTTTGATTCCAATTCCAATAGATTTTTTTTTTCTTTTTTTATTTTCTGAAAATAAAGAAGGGACCCTCAAATTGAGACTCAAGCTTGTTTTTATAACAAATTTACGGAGGAAAGTTGAAAGAATATTAAGTTCTAAGGGCATCAAAGTTGAAAATTCTTCTTTATAATTTTTTAAAATCTTCAAATTGAGACCGAGACTCGAGCTTGTTTTTCTAATAAATTTACGGAGGAAAGTTGAAAGAATA